GAATTCCAACGATTTGTTTAATCGATACCAATTGTGACCCTGATCTCGCAGATATTTCGATTCCAGCCAACGATGACGCTATAGCTTCAATTCGATTAATTCTTAACAAATTAGTATTTGCAATTTGTGAGGGCCGTTCTAGCTATATACGAAATTCTTAATTAATAATAAGATTAAGTAAATTTTTGGGGGAACTCCATAGAATCAATTTATTGAATCGGTTATTATTCTTGACTAGCATAAAAGAGATAAAAACCGGAGATTTTCGGTGATTAGTTGATATTTAAAATATATAATTCAAATAGGCAAATCAAAAAAAGATGGTTGAATCAAAATAATTCCTTTTTTAGTTCTATTTCTTTCAGAGGGTAATATGAATGTTCTATTATGTTCTATCAAAACACTAAAAGGTTTATATGATATATCCGGTGTGGAAGTAGGCCAACATTTCTATTGGCAAATAGGAAGTTTCCAAGTCCATGCTCAAGTACTTATTACTTCTTGGGTCGTAATTGCTATTTTATTAGGTTCAGCCATTATAGCTGTTCGTAATCCACAAACCATTCCTACTGACGGTCAGAATTTCTTTGAATATGTCCTTGAATTCATTCGAGACGTGAGCAAAACTCAAATAGGAGAAGAATATGGTCCGTGGGTTCCCTTTATTGGAACAATGTTTCTATTTATTTTTGTTTCGAATTGGTCAGGGGCTCTTTTACCCTGGAAAATTATACAGTTACCTCACGGGGAGTTAGCCGCACCCACAAATGATATAAACACGACTGTTGCTTTAGCGTTACTCACGTCAGTAGCATATTTTTATGCGGGCCTTTCAAAAAAGGGATTGGGTTATTTCGGTAAATATATTCAACCAACCCCAATACTTTTACCTATTAACATCTTAGAAGATTTTACAAAACCTTTATCGCTTAGTTTTCGACTTTTCGGAAATATTTTAGCTGATGAATTAGTGGTTGTTGTTCTTGTTTCTTTAGTACCTTTAGTAGTTCCTATACCTGTCATGTTCCTTGGATTATTTACAAGCGGTATTCAAGCTCTTATTTTTGCAACCCTAGCTGCGGCTTATATAGGGGAATCCATGGAAGGTCATCATTGAGTAGTTTTCGACACAGTCTTTTTTAGCTTAGCCTGACGCAATGTCTGCGTCGTTTAAGGAAATCTATAAATAATATATAAATAAGCTAGAAAGAAAGATATAGACGATCTAGAGTAATTGTAAAAAAGGTTATGACGTGAAAAGATGGTATAGAAAATGATTCTTATTTCAGTTGATTTTATTCAATTCATCCATTGACCAAAAAAATTGAATAAATACAAAATGACACTAAATTACATGGATTTATATCAATCAAATACTGAATATTTCTATAGAATGGTTTGGACTAACAAATAGGTCTTGATTGGACCTATCTCTGTGGGATGATAAAAACGGAAGAGTAAGGGTTTACCAAAAACGAGATAAAAAAAAAGATTGGTTTGCGTAGGAACGGGAGGTCGAACGAGGTGTATATAATGTATATAATCTAATCGCTATAAGACAACTCTTGTGAATCTTTCGAAGAATGATTCGAGAATCCCAATGACTTTAAGATACAATATTTGGTTTACGGTATGGGGAAAAACATGTATATGTGATATTAGGCATTAACTAGGTATATATAAACTAAAGATATATCTAATTTAATTTGTCTTACCTTACTATATGTGAATTTAGATAGGGATTTCAATAGAAGCCTTTCCATTTCGTCTATAATTGTAAATTGAATGTCGGTTGATTGTATCATTAACTATTTCTTTATTTTTGTTTTGGTGCGAGGACCTTATCATGAATCCACTGATTTCTGCCGCTTCCGTTATTGCTGCTGGATTGGCCGTCGGGCTTGCTTCTATTGGACCTGGGGTTGGTCAAGGTACTGCTGCGGGACAGGCTGTAGAAGGGATCGCGAGACAACCAGAGGCGGAAGGAAAAATACGGGGTACTTTATTGCTTAGTCTAGCTTTCATGGAAGCTTTAACAATTTATGGGCTGGTTGTAGCATTAGCTCTTTTATTTGCGAATCCGTTTGTTTAATCCAAAAACCACATATTTTTGTTTATTTTGTGGATTTGCTGCTCTTGTTTTTTCGAATTATTTTAATATTTCACTTCTAGAATTAAATTACTTAGGAACAACAACCTACGGAAATCGATGGTTTCATGATGAGGATCCAACTCACTTTTTTCTTTACCCTCTTAGTCCAATAGATTCACTTTTTTAGGAAGTATTCCAATTGTAACAAACGAGGTATTTCGCAACTAACCTGTATAACACCCGGTACCTAATTCGAATTGAATAAGTATCAGGCTTATTGGAAATTTTCAATAATTTGGAAATTTCCAATTTTTAAAAATTCATTAAAATACATTTCTAAATCAATATTTTTTTTGACTCAATTTTGTATTTTCTATTTAGAAATAGGAAAATTCATACTAAAATAAT